TTTGTATATCGATCTCGTCGATAGCGATATCATCGATCTCATAAGTAAGATACCAAATCCCATCGATCGAATCGCTTTTTCGAGAAATACGAGCCATCTAAGTCATACAAGTAAAGAGATCTATTCATTGATAAGAAAAGTGAAGATAAGAAAAGTGAAAGAGGATGGGGTTGTGGACGGGGATGGGGTTATGGACGGGGATGGGGTTATGGACGGGGATGGGGTTGTGGACAGGGATGGGGTTGTGAACAGGGCTGGGGGTGTGGACAGGGATGGGGTTATGAACGGGGGTTGGGCTGATGATCAAGTAGAATCCTGGGTCGCAAGAAGTGAGTGGATTGATGATGAAGAAAGAGAATTCTTGGTTCAGTTCTGCACCTTAACGACAGACAAAAGGATTGAGATTGATCAAATTCTATGGAGTCTGACTCATAGTGATCATTTCTCAAAGAATGACTCTGGTTATCAAACGATTGAACAACCGGGAGCAAATTACTTACGGGACTTAGTTGACATTCATAAAAAGTCTCTAATGAATTATGAGTGCAATACATCCTGTTTAGCGGAAAGACGGATATTCCTTGCTCATTATCAGACAATCACTTATTCACAAACCCCGTGTGGGGCTAATAGTTTTGATTTCCCATCTCCTGGAAAATCCTTTTCGCTCCGCTTAGCCTTACCCCCCGCTAGGGGTATTTTAGTGATAGGTTCTAGAGGAACTGGACGATCCTATTTGGTCAAATACCTAGCGACAAACTCTTATGTTCCTTTCATTACGGTATCTACGGACAGGTTCCGCAAGCCTGTAGATGATTTTTATGATGTTAAAGATGAAGAGTACGAGGTTCATTTTAAGACTTATATTAATACGGATGCTAATAGTTCTTTTGAGTATGGTCCTCCTCCTTCTCCGCCTCTTGGTTTTGGTGAGGAGGCGGAGATTGAGCTTGTGCCTATTGTTAAGGGCCTTGTGGCTAGCATTCTTAACATTCTTCGTAGTCTTGGTCATGTGGGAAATGGTATTGGTGATAGTTTTATTGAGGATTTTGATCTTGGGGCTCGTTGGTTTGATCTTGGGGCTCGTTATGATCTGAATCGTGATGAGGGTGAGATTGATGAGAGTCTGAATCGTGATGAGGGTGAGATTGATGAGAGTCAGATTGATGATAGGGAGATTGATGATAGGGAGATTGATAGGCATATGACTAATAGGCTGGAAGGGTTAACTGGGTGGGATTTGATAGCTACGAAGCTGTTGCAGGGACTAGACCACCAATCTTATATCAACCTTCAATTCGAATTAGCAAAAGCAATGTCTCCTTGCATAATATGGATGCCAAACATTCATAATCTGCGTTGGTGGGAGTCGGATTGCTTATCCCTCGGTCTATTAGTGAACCATCTCTCCGGGGGTTGTGAAAGATGTTCCACTAAAAATCTTCTTGTTATTGCTTCGACTCATATTCCCCAAAAGGTGGATCCCACTCTAATAGGTCTGAATAAATTAAATACGTGCATTAAGATACGAAGGCTTCCTATTCCACACCAACGAAAGCACTTTCTCACTCTTTCATATACTAGGGGATTTCGCTTGGAAAAGAAAATGTTTCATACTAATAGATTGGGGTACATAACCATGGGTTCCAGTGCACGAGATCTTGCAGCACTTACCAACGAGGCCCTATCGATTAGTATTACACAGAAGAAATCAATTATAGACACTAATACAATTCTATCTGCTGTTCATAGACAAACTTGGGATTTTCAATCCCAGGTAAGGTGGTCTCAGGATCGGAGGATCTTTTTGTATCAGATAGGAAGGGCTGTAGCACAAAATGTACTTCTAAGTAATTGCCTCATAGATCCTATATTTCTCTATATCACGCAGAACTTACGGAAGGAAGGGCATTCTTATTTGTACAAATGGTACTTCGAACTTGGAACGAGCATGAAGAAATTAACGATACTTCTTTATCTTTTGAGTTGTTCTGCCGGATCGGTCGCTCAAACTCTTTGGTCTCTACCCGGACCCGACACTGGGATCACTTCTTATAGACCCGCTGAGGATGATTCTGAGCTAGTTCATGGCCTATTAGAAGTAGAAGGCGCTCTGGTGGGAGACTCACGGACAGAAAAGGATTGCAGTCAGTTTGATAATGATCGAGTGACTTTGCTTCTTCGGCCCGAACCAAGGAATCCCTTAGATATGATGCAAAATGGATATTTTTCTATCCTTGATGCGGGATTTCTCTATCAAGGATCCGAAGTGGGGTTGGAAGACTGGGAAGGAGTCCTCGACCCGGAACAGGAGTTCGTCACTAACATAGTTTGGGCTCCTACAATATGGAGCCCTTTGGACTTTCTATTGGATTGTATCGACATTCCCAATGAATTGGGATTTCCCTTCTATGGGTCTGATGGAGCGTATGCTGGAGAGGGTGATGGAGAGTATCCTGAAGCGGATGAAGAGGCTAAGGAAGAGTATTATGATGAACAG